AAACACATATTACATTTTGACCTTTTTGATTTAGAATCGTATCTGTAGCTACTGCTGTTTTACCAGTCTGTCTATCCCCAATAATTAATTCTCGCTGACCACGTCCTATAGGTATCATCGAATCAATAGCAATAAGCCCCGTTTGAAGAGGCTCATATACGGAACGTCTAGAAATAATACCTGGAGCGGGAGATTCAATTAAGCGATATTCAGAAGCTGAAATTTCCCCTCTTCCATCAATAGGTTTTGCTAGAGCATTTATAACACGACCCAAATAAGCCTCACTTACCGGTATCTGAGCAATTCTTCCTGTTGCTTTTACAGAACTTCCCTCTTGTATCATCAAACCATCGCCCATTAATACAACGCCAACATTATTTGATTCCAAATTCAAAGCAATACCTATAGTACCCTCTTCAAATTCTACTAATTCACCTGCCATTACTTCATCAAGACCATGAATACGAGCAATGCCGTCACCCACTTGAAGTACGGTGCCAGTATTCACAACCTTTACTTCTCTATTATATTGTTCAATACGTTCACGGATAATATTACTAATTTCGTCGGCTCGAATGGTTACCATTAGCGTCTCTTAATTCTTTTTCGGAAACAAAGGAAAAAAATAATGCCTAAATTCTAAACTCTAAATTCTAAACTAAAGTAGAAGGACTATTCTTCCATAGCCCCGAGAATGCCAATATTAGCACTGATGGTACGAAAATGTAACTCACTATTCAAACAACTATTCAGAGTACCTAGAGCTCCTTGTAAGGCTTGTTGGAAAACTCGTTGTCGGACTTGATTAATCGCTCTTTGTTGTTCAAAATGAAGGGTTTCATTTTTGTAATTTTCTAATCGTTCCAAACTATCACAAGTGGCATTAATCAAATTTTCTTTTTCTCGTTCTATCTCGGAGTATCCATTCACTCGATATTCATTTGCTTCCGTTTCCACTTTACGGAAGCGCGCCCGGGCTTTTTCGAGCTGCTCAATAGCTCCTCTACGTAATTCTTCTGAATTTCGAATAGTACTCAAGATCCTCTGTTTTCGATTATCTAATAAATCATTTAATGAAAGTAGATTTTGTTACCATAAATTTCACAACTTACACGATCTCTTCCCGAACCAAACATGAACCTTTCGATTCATTTGGCTCTCACGCTTCATTTTTGAATTTATGGGCATTCCATATATTTTAATGTAATGAGCCTACCCTCTCTTCTCTTTTCTGTTCGTATTCAAAGATATCAAAATTTATCTTATACAAGACCAGAGTATATTTGGAGGACTCTTCTGACCAGACAAAAAATCTCTAATTGTCAGCAAAGTTGTTTCTTTATTTTTTATTTGTATTTGTTATGTTTGGTTTTTTTTTTTTTTTTTTTTTTTTTTTTTTGAATATTCCTTCAATATTCATCAAATCCAAAAATTCTCATTCTATACATAGGTTGTCGATTCAGCATTGGATAAAAAAGGGGTGCCTTTTTCCTTAGGAAATGGTTCCAATTATTTTATCGATATGAGTGTTCTATATCGGATAAATTACCTATTATGAATTATGTATTTTTTATTTTTATACATTTAGTATAATAAGTGGTAGAAAGAGTACCATGTTTGTTGTGCCTGGACTTCAAACAGTTTAGCTTTAACCATGTTAATGGTCCCACATTATTGGTTGATAGAGAATCAAAGTAAATTTACCAATGAATTACGAAATGCTATGGTTCTTACATATGATTTCTTAATTTATTCAGAAGTAATTCGTCGAGATCATGCACATTTTCTATTTTTTTTTCATCCTACTCCTATTAAAAAAAAATAAAAAAAAAAAAATAAAGTGCAGTCGGTCGGATCCAACCTATTTTTGAAATACACAACTCGCACACACTCCCTTTCCAAAATAAATTAATACACCAAGTACTACGCTTAGATTTATTGGATTTGTTGCTAAAATATCGGTATTAAACCCCAAACCCCCAGCGTATGGCCAGTGGCCCAAGGAAACGAAAGAATCGGTTACACTTTTCATATACTCTCCTCTTATAGATAGGACTAACAAAGAACAGAGTTCTTTTTGTATCACTTTGCCCTCTCCTTTTTTTTGTTGATTTCTTTTTTTTATGGGATTCTTTAATGGGAATAGATTATAGATTAAATCTATTAATTTATTTGAGAATTTTTTTATTTATTATTTTTATTTTAATTATTTATCTTTATTCTAATTAAAGTTAAAGTTTCCAAGAAGATACTTATTGGGTTAGGTTCTCGGTATTATGTCAATTGCGAAATACCTCGTTTGTTGCGTTGCAACGCATCCTAAAAAGGTTTCCATTATACTAAGAACTAAAAACGGGAAGGAAGAAAACGAGAGGATCTGCTAATTACTAATCCTAAAATAAGTCCTTCCCGGAGGTATTCTCTCAACGAATAAGTAATTGTTAGAGTGAAATGTTGATATAATTTGAAGAAGCAAATGACAAGTCTAAGTCAAAAAAAGTACATTACGTACTTTTTCTTATAGAATTAAACAAATGGATTCGCAAATAAAAGTGCTAATGCCACGACCAGTCCATAAATTGTTAAAGCTTCCATAAAAGCCAGACTTAGCAATAAAGTACCTCGTATTTTACCCTCTGCTTCTGGCTGTCTCGCAATACCTTCTACAGCTTGACCCGCAGCAGTACCTTGACCGACCCCAGGTCCAATAGAAGCAAGCCCTACGGCCAATCCAGCAGCAATAACAGAAGCGGCAGAAATCAGTGGATTCATGGTAAGCTAAGCTCCTCGCAAAAAAAAAAAAAGAAATGGTTAATGATACAATCAACCAATTAATCATCAGAAATACTTCGAAATCTCGCTTTTAGTTCTTATACATGATGGAGTTTTTGTAAATCTATATGCATAGGGTTCTAGTTATTGCATCTCTTTATTCTAAACCTATTTTTCACTCAATTCTTCATTTTTTACTCTTCTACATTCTTGAGTTCAGAGTTCATCTGTTAAGCGCGGCGGTACCACGTGAGGTACGCCACGCTGCTCTCTGCTTCCGAGCCGACCTCGGCGCCTCCTTCATCCCAGTTGGCGATCTGGGCCGTGCACTCGATCCTCCAATCTCTCGCACGCCCTCTGCCTCGGAACGACCGCCCAGGACGACCGTATATCTCCCTGGCCGGGATGTCCACAATGGCCTGATGAAGACCAAGGGTCCTCATCACGACCCGGTGGAGAAGGAATTCGACTTCATTTAGACAATGAAGCCAAATTTCCTTCCCGAACCGGTCGCGGCCTTGTGACACCCACGGCTGGTCGGTGTCCTCCTCGTCCTGGTACGGCTGCCAGCCAAATCTCCTTCCCGAATCGGTCGCGGCCTTGTGACACCCACGGCTGGTCGGTGTCCTCCTCATCCTGATAAGGCTGCCAGACGACCTGAAAAGATAATTAAAATATAATTAATAATTTAAAATACATAAATTAAATAATTAAAATACATAATTAAAATGCATAAACTGAATCAAATAACTAAAATGCATGAATAATTACTAAAATGCACAATTAACACATAATTAATTAAAATAACACATAAATAATTAAAATGCATGAACAATAACTAAAATGCACAATTAACGCACAATTAATTAAAATGCATAAATTAAATTAAATTAAATAATTAAAATACATAAATTAAATAATTAAAAGATGCATATTTGAACAATTAAAATACATGACAAAATTAAATAAACAACTGAAATTAAATATTTACCTGGTCGGGATGGACGCCCGAGATCATCCCTCGTACATCTTTCCTGCTACGACTCTATACCATATAGAAATTCTTTTATCTATTATAGTTCCTAGCCAAGTCGATTATATTCAATTGAACTCCACATGAATTGGGATAAGGTTGAAAAAAAAAAAACAATTTAGAAAGCTAGTCAATGATGACCCTCCATGGATTCACCTATATAAGCCGCGGCTAAAGTTGCAAAAATAAGAGCTTGAATACCGCTTGTGAATAATCCAAGAAACATGACAGGTATAGGAACTACTGAAGGTACTAAAGAAACAAGAACAACAACTACTAATTCATCAGCCAATATATTTCCGAAAAGTCGAAAACTAAGTGATAAAGGTTTTGTGAAATCTTCTAGGATGTTAATTGGTAAAAGTATTGGAGTTGGTTGAATGTATTTCCCAAAATAGCTCAAACCTTTTTTTGTAAGACCCGCATAGAAATATGCCACTGACGTGGGTAAAGCTAAAGCAACAGTAGTGTTTATATCATTGGTGGGCGCAGCTAACTCCCCATGAGGTAACTGTATAATTTTCCGAGGTAAAAGAGCACCTGACCAGTTAGAAACAAAAATAAATAAGAACATAGTTCCAATAAAGGGAACCCAAGGACCATATTCTTCTCCAATCTGAGTTTTACTCAAGTCTCGAATGAATTCAAGGACATATTCGAAGAAATTCTGACCGTCGGCCGGAATGGTTTGTGGATTCCGAACGGCTATGGTAACTGAACCTAATAAGATAGCAATTACGACCCAAGAAGTGATAAGTACTTGGGCATGGACTTGTAAACCTCCTATTTGCCAATATAAATGTTGGCCTACTTCTACACCCGATATATCATATAGCCCTTTGAGTGTGTTAATGGAACATGGTATAACATTCATATTGTCCTCTGACAGAAATCAAACTTAAAAAAAAAAAAAAGAATTATTTTGATTCAACCATCTCTTTCTCAACTGACCCACTTTAATCATTAATTGTATATTTAGGATACTAAATAATCACATAATATCCCCAGCCCGAGTACTTTTTTTTTTTTTTTATTTTTTTTTTGAAATCCAGGAATAGTAACCGATCAAATAGATAAAATCTATGGAGTTTCAAAAAGTAATTGACTTATCTTATTATTAATCATAATTAATGATTTCTTATATAGCTAGAACGACCTTCACAAATTGCGGATACTAATTTGTTAAGAATCAATCGGATTGAAGCGATAGCGTCATCGTTGGCTGGAATCGAAATATCCGCGAGATCTGGGTCACAATTTGTATCGATTAAACAAATCGTCGGAATCCCCAAAATGACACATTCTCGAAGAGCCGTATATTCTTCTTGCTGATCAACGATAATTACAATATCGGGTAACCCTGTCATATATTTGATCCCACCCAGATATGTTTGCAAGGTGGATAATTGTCTCTTCAACATTGCTGCATCCCTTTTGGGGAGACAGTTGAATTTCCCCATCCTTTGTTCGGCTCTTAAATCCCTAAATTTTTGAAGTCTCGTTTCCGTAGTAGACCAATTCGTTAACATACCACCAAGCCATTTTTTATTAACATAATGGCACCGAGCCTTTGTTGCAGCGGATGCTACTGAATCAGCTGCTTTATTTTTGGTACCAACAATTAAAAAGTGTTTTCCTCGACTTGCTGCATCAAAAACTAAATCACAGGCCTCTGATAAAAAACGCGCAGTTCTCGTAAGATTTGTAATATGAATACCTTTACGTTTTGCGGAGATGAAAGGTGCCATTCTAGGATTCCATTTCCTAGTACCATGACCAAAATGAACTCCTGCTTCCATCATCTCTTCCAAATTAATGTTCCAATATCTTCTTGTCATTTTTCCCCACACTTGTCTTTGTTTTTTTTTTTTAAAAACAAAGAGACGAGGTATCTGAAATAAATAATTGTTCCGATGGAACATTCTACCGAGGATTGGCCGTTGATACACGACCAAAACCATTAATTCCTTATTATAAAATAATAAAATTGGACCAGATAATTTAATTTGACCAGATAATTTAATTTTAATTAAAAAAAAAAAAAAGAGTCTATTTTTAGGAATCATTAAATCGTGTAAATGATTGTTCTAATGTCTCATGGAAATTGTTTGGGATGCAAGAACTCAAAAATTCTCTATGGTGAAATAAGATATCTCTCATCTTTCCTTCGAACAAATTCTTCTTTTTGATTTCCAAATGAATGTTTTTGTGTTGCCTTAAAGGATGCATTAATTTTTTGAATCCGGTACCAACAGGTATAATTCCCCCCAGAACAACATTTTCTTTCAGGCCTTTCAACCAGTCAATACGACCTCGTAGAGCAGCTTTTGCTAAAACTCGAGCAGTTTCTTGAAAACTAGCTTCGGATATGAAACTTTGAGTATTAAGAGATGCCCTCGTTATTCCCAATAAGATTGCTCGATAACAGATCGCTTCATCCAAAGCACGCCCTGCTCGTTCCGCTCGCAACAATCCGATTAGTTCTCCGGGTGAAAAAACATTAGACATTCCATCTTCTGAAACCAACACTTTTGATGTTACTTGACGTACAATAATCTCTATATGTCTATTATGGATCTGTACCCCCTGGGATCGATAAACCTTTTGGATCTTATTAACCAAAGAGATACGGCTTTGGGCGATGGTTAGTTCCGTGCTAATCAAGAATCCCCAGGGTCTTCCAAGAATTCTTGATATACGTTCATTCCAACCTTTAACCCTCTTTTTGAGATTTATCGATATTGAATCAATCGAACGCACTTCTAACACTTGTTCCACTTTTGGAAGACCTTGCGTTATGTCACCAGATCGTGATTTTTCATATATAAATGTAACTAATGTATCTCCCTCGTGAAGGGTTTCCCCATAATGACCATGAACCGTTGCTCCTGGAGTAGCCAAATAGGGCTTGGCTGATCTTATTACTAAGTAGTCAACATGAACAATTAGAACTTGACCAGATTTTTTCTGTGATCTGTATTTGAATAGACATACATTTTCATAAAAAAATTGTCCAAGGCTAATAATTGTGTATGTCTCATCACAAAAATCGTGGTGGAGAAAACGCCAATTTAAATCGAATAGATTAAAAATGATGTTACTGCACGGATGGGGATTATAAATCCCCCTATTTTCATCTATTAAAAAATATTTAAGTACTTTGAAAGTCTGACTAAATTTGTTAAGTAACAAATATTTCTTTGACACAATCTGATTATAAGTTATTAAACGGCAAGATGAATAAAAATTTGCAATTTTGAGTACTACTGTACCTAAGGGGCCTAACGAACTCCTAATTGGAATTATAGGATCCGCTTTAATTGATTCTTTTGTCACATTGTTATATTTCAAACCATTGGATGGACCAATTTGAGAATAGTTGGATGATAACAAAATTTTCAAAGATTGACAGTCCTTATTTCGATTCAACAACGTACCACTAGTTCCTTTATGTTTGGTAAGTGATTGAATCTTTGCCTTGGAATAAAAAGGATTAATATTGGTGTAATCTAATCTATTATGGTTAATCAATCCTGAACCCGCCGTACAATTTCTTTTTCCGGTATACAAAATAGGGGACTTGGCTAACTCAATTCTTATGAAATTGCAAATTAGATCATTTGTTCTTATTTCAACAAAAGAAGTATGAACCCCCTCTATAGAACCCTTTTTTTCTTGGTCCCAATTCAATACTA